CTCTAGAATCTATGAAATCCAAATTGCAATATTCTCATTATGAACTGACGGGGGCTAGTATTTTTACAAGAAATTTCTAGCCAGCCTTCCTGCAAGAGCTTTTTTTTAATACCAATTCATAAATAGTTATGCTATATTTCTACATGAATAGAAACTCCAACAATTTCTTTGTCCTTAACGCTCCTTATTTCCAGGAATTAGTCACTTCAACGATCTTCGATGGCTATACGGGTATCCAAGGTATGAACGAGATGGATGTTTGTTGTCCCAACCATTTTTGTTAGCCCCGATACCGATGAGGAAAGGGGGTAATTTATAACAAAGTTTTCCTGTTGTTGATTCCCGAGTGTAGTGCTTTTTCCCCTATGCTGCCTATTGGTACTAGTGGAGTAAGTGGGATGGACCCGCAAGAACCTATAGGCGTAACCCTTCGCTCAATACTCAAATTGCCAATGGAAGCATCTGAGGCTGCATCAATCGAGGATACACGATAGAAGGAATTGTTCTATCTCCAAACTTCACCTTCAACAAGCGTGGCTTTATTTAAATCCTTTTTTCTTTCTTTTCTCTATTTTCGTTCTCATAAGATAAGATTCAAGTAAGGGCTAAAACAACAATAAAAAAAGAATCAAATCACACCATCTCTGTAATAAGTAAATGCCTCTTTTTCTCCGGAAGTTGTCGGAATTATTTGTAATAATATATTGGCTACAATTGAAAAGGTCTTATCAATAAAATTTCCATTTATCCGAGATCTAGGCATAATTAGCAACCCTTTTTAGAATTCTTCTCATTTTCCCCCCGGGAAAATGATCTCATAAACAAAGAAATTATCCAGTACGAAATAACATAAAAAGAGACTAATTAGAATTCTAAAAAATGTGGGCTTTAATTGTTCCTCCTTGAAGAGGGAGAGATAAGAAAGATTTTGATTTAATTGGATAAAATCCAATTCCATTTCAGTAGTATACCAATCCGGTAAAGTATTACTATTTCGTCTAAATGAAAGTAAAGAATCGAGGATCCTATTTTCCTGCGCATTCTAATAATTTCCACTCGAGGAATTTTGATTGAATTCTGATTCAAATAGAAGGAAGAAAAAAAAGAATCATTTTACATTACAGGAATGATCCATTTTATTTCCATAATACGTACATAAATCGAAATAGCAAAATCGATAGCGCAATTCATGAATTTTGAATCCTCGAACCTAAAAAGGAATCTTTTTTTTTTTCAGATTTTTTTGATTTCGATTAGATATGAATCGGCTGTACCTTACTGCAATAATATGAATGACTCGCTATTCATTCGGTTTCTCGTCAATAATAAGATTATGTCGGAAAGATGGCCGAGTGGTTGAAGGTGTAGCATTGGAACTGCTATGTAGGCTTTTGTTTACCGAGGGTTCGAATCCCTCTCTTTCCGTTTCCATATCTTCATCGAATTTGTCAACGTTACGGACTAGAAGGTAGAAAATCAAATAACAGATACCATTATTCTTAGTCCAACAGTAAGGCCTTTCGATTCGATTATCTATTCCTAATTATGGAGTACTTAAAATACCCGTATCGGAAAGGCTTAAAATGCAAATCTTATTATGGATCGATCCATTTTGAATATCTAATACGTGACCATTTTGAATATCTAATACGTGAAGCATAGGGATCAAGACCCTTAGATCGATGAAAAAAGGACAAAAAAATTGTCCTTTTTTTTCTTTGATTGGGTTCAAGTCTGACGGGAATAATATTCTACGACTAACAACTCATTAATTTTCAAACCTACCCATTTACTATCTATTATTTGATTTACGAATCCTTTATATTGGGATGAGTCAACAGTCAAATGTTTTGGCAATTCCTCGTGGGAAGATGAAGCAATAGAATTTTGAACCAGAGTTTTTGATCTTTCTTTCTCTTTGGTAGTAATAATATCTCGGGCTTTGCAACGATAACTAGGTATATCTACTATACGACCATTAACTAAAATATGTCTATGGTTAACTAATTGCCTGGCTCCAGGGATGGTGGAAGCCATACCCAATCGAAAAAGAATATTATCCAAACGCATCTCAAGTAGTTGTAGTAAAACCTGTCCTGTTGACCCTTTTGCTTTTCCAGCGATATGCACGTATCTAAGTAATTGTCGCTCCGTCAGACCATAATGAAAACGCAATTTCTGTTTTTCTTCTAGACGAATACGATATTGTGATCTTTTCCCAGAGCCCAATTGGTTTTTCAAATCACTTTCCGATCTAGGTCTTTTACTAGTTAGTCCTGGTAAAGCCCCCAGGCGGCGTATTTTTTTGAAACGAGGTCCTCGGTAACGAGACATAAAGACTCCTTTCTTTTTTATTGAAATTTCAATAAGAAATCCATAAATTAAGACTGAACTAAATCAAAATAAAGTAAAGCAAACCTAAATCTACGAAAGTACTACAAAGTAGAACTAAAAGAATTGTATCCATATTCAGATTATATATATATACAATATAGCATACGAAGTTAAATAGATAGGATAGTCAGTTAAGACTCCATTTAGGATTTGTTCTAGGGGGATCCCTTTTTTTCTCGAATCCATTCTTTTTTTCATTGTTGTAAGGGGACGAAGGGAGAGGGGCCTTTTCAATATTTTGAGAGATTAGGGAAAAAGTTGAACAAAAAAACAAATAGAGAAAAAAGCCAGCTATCGGAATCGAACCGATGACCATCGCATTACAAATGCGATGCTCTAACCCCTGAGCTAAGCAGGCTCACATAAAAGAAAAGAAAATGGTGCATAGGAACTTAATAAACCACAGGGATTTTGCTATTCTTAGTTAGCTATTATTACCTATTATTCCTTAGTTTTAGTTATTAATTGTTAGTTATTAATTTCATATTATTACGAATTTGATATTCTATGCATATTCTATAGATATTCATCAGTTCTTTTTCTATAGTCCTATATTATGTAGTCCTATATTATTCTATATATATAGATAGATTCTTTCTATATTCGATTTCTATTCTACATTATTCGAATTTCAATAAATAGATGTTTCAATAAATCTATTACATAGATTTCTATCTTTATTGAAATTGAATCGAATTGAATATAATTAACTATTTCTTGCATATATGGATTTGAATATATTGGAAATTCGAATCTATTGAAAACGATTCAATATTTTTCTATTTTTTTGTTTTTTGGAATTTTGAAATTCTTAATTGAAATTATTCATTCTTTCATTCTATATTATGATTATGATTCATTCTCTATTATGTATATAGATATATATGATAGAATTTTTTATGATAGAATTTGGCATTTGAATTTTGCATTTTTATCGAATTTTCGGATGAAAGAATCTATATACTATATAGAATCGTATATAGAAAGAATTATGGATTCCAAATTCATAATTTGATACGATCCATTAACCATTTTCTTTTTTTCTTATTATACACTCTTACTATACATTATTATATTCTAATGATATATTATCTAATGATATATTAGATCATTAACATCAATATCTAATATCAATTTAGTTATATCATATTTGATTTCGATTTAAATAAAGGGAAAGGATTTTCCTATTTCTATTTTTTATTAGATTTCTTGTTTCTTTTCTAAAAAAGTAGAAAAATCAAGATGGAATGGAATTCTGGTGATAAGGCGACATTCCTTTGATTTTTTTATTCAGGAAGTCAAGTGAAAAAATAGCGCGAAAAAGAAAAAATGGGTGTCGATCGTTCCAGTATTACAAACGGAGTTAGAAAAATGAAAAAAGAAGGGGTATATGGATTGCGTGTGGGATATATCTATCCATATTGAATTGTGGATACATCGATGATAGAATCATTTTTGATTGGAGCAAAACAAAAAAATATGGGTTATTCAAAAGAGATAAGATAAAAAGAGAGAGGAGGGAGAAAAAAGGTAGTATATAGTAGATTATATACTATATATATATATGTCTATACCATAGAGATAAATAAGGCATAACTATTTCATTAATTCAACGGTTTTCAGTTAGGATTTCAGATAAATAGAAAGAACAGGCGGGTAGAATCACAACAGAACGGAAATCCCGGTTTCAAATCAAAAAGGGGGGATATGGCGAAATTGGTAGACGCTACGGACTTAATTGTATTGAGCCTTGGTATGGAAACCTACTAAGTGAAAACTTCCAAATTCAGAGAAACCCTGGAATTAGAGATGGGCAATCCTGAGCCAAATCCTTGTTTTTGGAAAACACGGGTTTCTTTTCGATTTCTTATCCAAATTCGATATTTAGAGAAATTCTACATTTTGAAAAATCATTTCTAAAAAAAAGATTTGCTATTTCGATTTATATATATATATATATATATAAAGAATCTAATAAAAAGAATCAAAAAAGAATCAAAAGAGGATAGGTGCAGAGACTCAATGGAAGCTGTTCTAACGAATGGAGTTGGTTGGATTACGTTGGTAGCAGGAATCCTTCTATAGAAAGAAAGAAAATTACGGAAAGGAAGGTCTTACTTTCTATACGTAATAGAATACGTACCCATCCATACTGATATATCAAATGATTAATCATAATCTTTTCATTGTTAATTTCGAATTTCGATAATTGAAATTCGAAATTCTATGAAAAATGGATGATTGCGAATCCATACCAATTCAAGCAAATTGAAGGAAGAATCGGATATTCAATGAGAAAATGATTCACTACAGAGTCTGATTTCTCATTTGAACGAACAAAAAAGGATTAACCAGACGAGAATAAAGAGAGAGTCCCGTTCTACATGTCAATACCGACAGCAATGCAATTTATAGTAAGAGGAAAATCCGTCGATTTTAGACATCGTGAGGGTTCAAGTCCCTCTATCCCCAAGAAAAAGAAAAACCTTTTTTTCTTTTTTTCTATTTTTTCCGTCGGCGGTTCCCAATTTGCTACATTTCTTATTCACTCTACTCTTTCACAAAAAGGTCCGAACAGTAAGACTTGTATATTATCTCAGCCCAAG